ACCATGCATATTACTTAGACGGTTCTAGAAAGTTATGTAGGTAGGAATGAAGAAATCGAACCGGATTCTATTTATTTGTATCTGAACTTAATCTTGTCTATTTCAATTTCTCGAGATTCGACTTTTTAGTATCTCAACCAACTAATTTAACCTTTTGAACGTGTCTTTGGAATATATATATATTCAGTATTAACATTCTATGGCATGGACATAAAGATAAAAAAGATGAAATAGAATCGAATTCTTTTAGATAAAGTATCTAAAAGAATTCTACCCATCTATAAAAAAAAATAGATGGGATATATCTCGGCGAGATGGAAAAAAGTATGTGTTATGATCCAAATTAAAACTAAATAGGGATGTCGATTCATATCAATTAATTTATTCAATTGAGACTCATCCAAATTAATCATGTACCGGGAACCAGATTTGAACTGGCGACACGAGGATTTTCAGTCCTCTGCTCTACCAGCTGAGCTATCCCGGCTAAGTCCGAATGTAGCATCCTAATTTTATTAGAGGGCGGGGGTCTATGTCAATTAAAAGCAAAAGGGCGAAAGAAGATTAAAAAGTTTTATCTAGGTACTGGAATTTCTTGGATCTTCAAATTTCAAGTTTCAGTATGAGTAATGATATCGATTGTAAATCATTCAAATGGGGATTTCTTGCTCAAAGATGTATATCTTAGATATAAGATATAATAAGACATTTCCGCCCGGATCTATTTCAAAAAGAATAGGGCGAGTGTATAAGGACACTCACGCAAGGAAAGGGGGGATAGAATGGATAAATAGTTGGGGGGGCAAATAGGCTTTTTGGGGATAGAGGGACTTGAACCCTCACGATTTTTTAAGTCGACGGATTTTCCTCTTACTAAAAATTTCATTGTTGCCACCATTGACATGTAGAACGGGACTCTATCTTTATTCTCGTCCGATTAATCCGGTTCTTGAAAAGAGGATCTACAGACTATGGAGTGATCAATGAATATTCGATTCCACATTGAAGAAAGAATCGAATCACATCAATTCTTCCGTTTTTTTTATAGAAAAAATATAGACTCATTGGGGTCGGCATTAATCATTTGATATAGTAGTCAATATGTATGTATATCTTTCCTCCTTTCTGAATTTTCGATGGAAAGAGTTCTCTACCAACTACCAACGCGCCCAACTCCATTTGTTAGAACAGCTTCCGTCGAGTCTCTGCACCTATCCTTGTTTTCGTTTTCTGAACCTTTGTTTGTGGAAAATAGGATTTGGCTCAGGATTGCCCTTTTTCTTAATTCCGGGGTTTCTCTGAATTTGAAAGTCATCACTTAGTAGGTTTCCTTACCAAGGCTCAATCCAATTAAGTCCGTAGCGTCTACCCATTTCGCCATATCCCCTTCCTTTTGTGTTAAGATTAGGATTTCATTGCATTATGATGTCGTTCCCTTTTTCTTTCATTTATACTGGAACCTTTGAATTCATTAGATACCTATTCTTATTTCGAAATAGCATTTTTCCTCTTTTATTTCTTACCTGTATTCTCCTATCTTCGATAGGAGACCCTATTTGGTCCAATCAAATTGGATTTTATCATTTCTGGATTCGTAATTCAATATAGATTAATAGATATCCTATATATATAGGATATACCTGTCGCCCTTCTCATGCAATTTTGAATACTTGAACGGTCTTTTTTTTTTGTCTTAATTTCCGCCTTTACTACTTTATGTTTATGAATTTTATGAATCGAATGAACGTGGAGGAATGTCTCATCAGTTCGAACTAATCATTCCTAATGATATGGAATCAAATAATATAGAAAATATAGAAGTGTAATAAAAGAATTTCAAATGTCATTTGAATTCAAATTCAAAAATGACAAATTTAAATAATTTAACTATCTAACTAACTAGAATCAAAATATTGATTATCGAGTCTACCAAGATATAGAATTGACTAAAAAAATATCGAATTTAATAATATTCGAATTGTAAATTCTATTAGTGATTTGTGATAAAAAATCAAAATTCTATATCGCTATATTAATTGTTATGTTCTATAATATTAATATTCAATATTTATTTGAAATTGTATATTCTATTGTTTTCTATTCATATCGAGTCTGAATAGATAAGACATAATAGTGAATACCTAAGATTAAGATTCCAATATTTTTTTGAATTACTATGCACATAAAATTGATGTTATGTGAGCCCGCTTAGCTCAGAGGTTAGAGCATCGCATTTGTAATGCGATGGTCATCGGTTCGATTCCGATAGCCGGCTTTTTCCTATTTATTCAAATTTTTCCATAATTGAGAATGTCTTTTTGAAATCAAAGAATATTAAATATTTTTTAATTTCGTAAATTAACATTAAACATTATAAGAACTTACAACTATGTCAGGAAAGGAATCCCTTTTCTATAATAGAAAATAGGAAGCGTTTGGATATTTATTCAATTCGTCTCATACTTCTTTTTAGTACACAAGTAGGCTACTTCAGCAAACT